TTTTCTAATTATACTAGAAATCATATAAGAACTTGTTAGATGTTAGAATTGGATTTATTGGATTCTTTCGTCAATGATGTTAGGCCAGAATCCCTTTTTGACTCTGTACCAGTGATTCCACTATTATTAGTGAACAATAACAATAATGAAATAATTCCTTCATATTGATAGAGATAGGAGACATAATTTACATGGATATAGTAAGTCTCGCTTGGGCTGCTTTAATGGTAGTCTTTACATTTTCCCTTTCCCTCGTAGTATGGGGAAGAAGTGGACTCTAAAGGTACTACTAATTGAGTTGAGGGAAAAAACAAAAATCAAAACTGTATCAATTGTTTTATAGATGGGTTCTGAAATCTTTTGAATTTTGATATTTACTTCATTAATTCCATTTCGAAATTGAATTCAAAAATATCTGCATTTCGGAATTCTAGTGTATTCGAGTGGAGTAATGTATTCTATGGATAATATAGAAATGGAAAATACTCTTTCAATTAAACAAATATTTGAATTATTCCCATGTTCGTATTTTTAAAGTAAAGGGAATCCAAATAATAGGAAATTTATTCCAACCGAATTCTTTCTAAAATTTCGATTTCGATGAACTGGCTCTTACCAAAGTTATATATGGACAATGAGGAACCGCGGAACCCTTTTTTTATTTATTTTTTTATTCCCCCCCTTTTTTTTTTCACTTTTTTCAAAGAGAAAAGAAATCCGTTTTTTTATTAGTTATTAAATGGATACACACTTTCTATAGGAAACAAGATAGACATAGTAGTTGTCTAAGGAGATACTACACATAATAAAATATTGCCGTTGCCTTAGGCGAGTCACATATTACGTGCTTACCGCTTGTTTTATTATTTGGTTTATTATTTTTTTTATTTTAGTTTCGAAATTGGATTTATGCTTTCATTTCATATCACGGTTCAAACGTTAAAAATCGGTTGGGTTTTCCTAATCTTTTCGAAATAGGAAAAAGTTTACCATAGAACCCCTGGATCATCTGTCAACTATTTAATCAATTACTTCTTCGGAATGCTAAAAAGATTATTTGATTTTTTTTATATGATACCGGGATTGGTCTTGAAAATCAAATAATCAGAAAGAAATTCGAATCGGAAGAATAAGAGTTGCCCTTTGATTATTTCAGATTGATTGGAACCAATACAAATCAAATAGATGAAACAAAGAAAAAAATTGAGACGCTATGTACATTACATATATGTGATTGATATTCTATATATATGAAGATAGAAATTGTAAATTGAATATATGAAGATAGAAATTGTAAATTGATCCATATTAAACCTCTATCTTTATAGAGTAAAACTTTATACATTACAATAATAGATAGTATGGTAGAAAGAAAAATAGATAGTATGGTAGAAAGAAAAGAAATCGATTTCTTTTCTTTCTACCATACTATCAGATTTCATAGAATACTGCTGATTCTAGTCCGATCATTTCATTTAAGAGTAAGACGCGAAATTGAAATCCTTTTTCATTTTTTTCTTCCATCATTGCATTGATAAGAACTAAGAAGTCAAGTTTAAGTCAAATTAATCACTTTGACTTATTTGACTTACCGTTTTTACGTAAATTATAAGTAAGAAGGCAGTAGGAACTAGAATGAACAGTGCAGTAGCAATAAATGCGAGAATATTTACTTCCATAATCTCATCGTTAGATTTCTCTTTAATTCGCAATAACTCGGGATTTAATCCCATAGAGATGATAAATCTTTCGTCGGTAAATTCGATGGTATAAATTACATCTCGATGATATCGAATCGGATCAATATCATGAATAACAATATCTGAGCTATCAAATCGATTCATCGTCAAGAATTGAATAGTATAACATAGGAAGATCTTTTATCCATACCAAATTCCAAATTGGATTTCTGATCCAATCAAGAATTCCTTTACTTTTTTTTATTGTAAGAATTTGTTTTCTTTCTTCGGCAGAACCTTTACTAAAAAAAAAGATCAAACAAAGATTCCCTCGATATCGAGGGAATCTTTGTTTGATCTTTTTTTTTAATATTCTCATCCTTCAATTAGTAATAGGATAAACATATATCAAAAGTTCAGTGTGAAATTTGAATGAGATAGATTGTTTAAAATGCAAATAATTAGGAATTGAAATTAATACTTGAGGTTATTTATACAAAATCGGAGCCAGAAAAGGATATACTTTTAATCCTTAATCCTAAAGTATTCTATCAAAATCAAAGGAACTGCCTTCCATTTTTTTGTATCGTGCAAATTCCATTTGTGTGTGTGTGTGTTCGCGGTAAACATATTGTATAGTACTCTATTTCATTACAATTTCATTACACAGATCGGGAGTAATCAAAAAGCCAGGTCTAGTAGTATGGTATCTCTTTCTTTTGGAATCCTGAATATGACGCTACTAATAATTGTACTAATCCACATATGTTTCTTTTCCATCAATCAGTATTAGTTGAAGAAATGGAAATTACCATATTATA